CGTTGAGATTCTAGATTTTTTAAAGATATATTATTTTTTTTTAGGCGAGACAATAGGATGAACTAAAATAAAAGAAGAGATTCTGCGCTGTGAACTTTGTATCGTGCACATCTCTTAGAAGGAAGAGAATCCAATTTTTTTATTTCACTATAATAGACTCTTTACTTTTCTATAAAATAGAAAAAAAAAAACTACAAAATAGAGAAAGGTCCATTTACAGACACCTAGAGGGATAAGTATTTATTATGTTGATCCATATCAATAAATTTTGAGAATAGATCCTCATACGAATTACTCATATGCCGAGAACCAGATTTGAACTGGTGACACGAGGATTTTCAGTCCTCTGCTCTACCAACTGAGCTATCCCGACCATTACCAAGACATCATCCTCATTTTAATAGAGGACTGGCGTCTATGTCAATTAAAAAGAAAAAAAACAGGTAGGGCGTCAACGGGTTTTGGGGGTTGGGGATAGAGGGACTTGAACCCTCACGATTTTTAAAGTCGACGGATTTTCCTCTTACTATAAATTTCATTGTTGTCAGCATTTATATTGACATGTAGAATGGGACTCTATCTTTATTCTCGTCCGATTAACCAGTTGTTCAAAAGATTTATCAAACTATGGGGTAAATTATTTGATTAATGAATGTTGTATTTGATTCCTTCTTCAATTTGGAATCAATACGAATTCACAACAATTCTTTCTATTTTTCAGAAAAAAAAAATAAAAAATATATAAATACGGGTTTGGGTCGTCTTTTTTTTTTAGATAGTTTTTTATTACCTTTAGGTATGTGTATAGGTTTATCTTTTATCCTTTCTGTAGTTTCGATAGAAGGATTCCTTTACTAACGGTAGTCAAACCCCATTTGTTAGAACAGCTTCCATTGAGTCTCTGCACCTATCCCTTTTTTATTTAAATTCTTTCTTTACGAACCCGAACCCTTATTTATTTTCGTAAAACAGGATTTGGCTCAGGATTGCCCATTTTTAATTCCAGGGTTTCTCTGAATTTGAAAGTTCTCACTTAGTAGGTTTCCATACCAAGGCTCAATCCAATTAAGTCCGTAGCGTCTACCAATTTCGCCATATCCCCCTGTGTTTTGAGATTCAATCTCAAAATGATGCCTTTCCCCCTCCTTTTTTTTTTCATTTATTTAATATTTATTTTTATGCTATACGGAACCACTTCATTTTTTAGATACTCATTCTTATATCGAATGGGGTTGCCCCTTTTGATTTCTTGCCTATCTTCTTTCGTCTCTATCGCGGACCCGTATTTCTTTTTTTTGTCCAATCAGAAGTGATTCTATCATTTCTCCATTTGCTATTCAATATCGATGGATATACACTAAATAAATAGATATGTTTCTCTTAACTCTTATTTTTCCGCGGCAATTTGGTGGAATACTCGAACGATCGATTCTTTGTTTTAGTCTTAGCTGCAGCCCTCCTTCCGAATGAAAACAAAAGACAGGAGTGTCTCATTATTATCTGGATTGCTTTTTTTTTGTTGCCTCTTTCTCTTTCATTTCATTTTCATTCTTATCCTTTTTTTCTTAGACACATTTGAGGAAGACCCTCTATATAGAACCATACGATAACAAAATTTTATAGTTCTAACTAATTATTTCATTTATTTCTATTTTATATTTCTAATTATTTAGTCTAAAAAAAGGTTGAATCATTTAGCATTTAAACTTTATTTCGACTTCTAATATATAACTAATATATAATTAGAGAATTATAAATTCAAAAAAAAAAATGTACAAATGTACAAAAGGATCTTCACTTACTAATCTAACTTCACTTACTAATCTAACTTCACTTACTAATCTAACTTCACTTACTAATCTAATTTAGTAGATTCTATTTATATTATAGATTTGATTTAGAACTATAAACTCAATTTAACGTTTGAAATTCTGAAATTTGATTTTTATTTAAATGAATTTAAATAAAATATAAGTTATCGTTAATAGATAAAATCCTAAGAGTTTTACGAATTCCCATGTATGTAAAATTTCTTTTATTTAAGCCCGCTTAGCTCAGAGGTTAGAGCATCGCATTTGTAATGCGATGGTCATCGGTTCGATTCCGATAGCCGGCTTTTTCTATTTATTTTCTTTTTTACATACATGATTGATCAGATTTTTTGAAATCAAAGAAGATTGAAATAAAGAACTTCTTCACCCCCCCCTTTTTTTTTTTCAAAAGGCCAAAAATCTCTTTATTTTATTATGTCGTAGAAACTTACAATTATGAATGGGGGAGTTATATCTTTTCTTTGGAAAAGAAATCAAGAACAAAAAAAAAAGAAAGGGCTTTCTTTTGGTTTTATTTATCTATTTTTATTTATCTATATAGATTATATATAGTTTCCATTTCTATATCAATAGATAGAAGTTATCTAATAAATAGATTTTTTTATTGTATATCAATTTTTGTAGATATACAATAGTAGATATGCAATCAAAAAATACAAACAAAAAAG